AACTTCTTATTCTGGGAATCAAGATATTTCGAAATTCGAAATACTTAAAGAAGAAAATAAAAACTTCTTCTGGTTTGAAAAACCCCTTCTTTCTCTTCTTTTCGACTATAAACGTTGGAATCGTCCAACGCGATATATAAAAAACAATCGATTTGAAAATCCGATAAGAAATGAAATGTCACAATATTTTTTTTATACATGTCAAAATGATGGAAAACAAAGAATTTCTTTTACATATCCACCCAGTTTATCCATTTTCTGGGAAATGATACAAAGAAATCTTTCTTTGTCTACAAAAGATAAATTATTCTATGATGAACTGTACAATTATTGGATTTATACCAATGAACAAAAAAAGAACAACTTAAGAAACGAAATAGTAAATAGAATTTCAATTCTAGACAAAGGACTTCTTTATATAAATGCACTGGAAAAAAAAACTCGATTATGCAAAAATAAAAAAGAGTATTTGCCAAAAATACATGATCCTTTCTTAAATGGATTCTATCGTGGGATATTAAAAAATATGTTTTCACCCTACATTATACAAAAAACTCCAGTAAAAAAAAATACGATAGATAAAATTTTTATAAATAAGCTTCATACTATTTTTTATAATGATTATAATTGTCACGAATATAAACAGAAAATAGATACATTTGATAAAAAATCAGTAGCAACCGAAATTTGGGATTTCAAGAATAAATTTGCTGAAGAATCAACATTAAATCTGAAAGGAAGTTCTTTACTTCGAGAACAAGGAAAAATGGGTTCAGAAGATCGAGAAAAATTTTTAAAATTTTTCGCTGATGCAATCATCGCCGATTCCTTTAATCAACACATTCAAAAAAAATCTATTGGAATAAAAGAAATCAGTAAAAAAATTATTCGACAGTCATACAAATTAATCGACGAATTAGAACAAGAAGAAAAATATGAAGACGAAGGTTTGGGATCGGAGGTTCAAATTCGTTCAAGGACACCTAACTTTGTAGTGATTTTTATTGATAACGAAGAAAATGAGGATACTATAAAGAAATTGGATCAAACAAGCGAAACAACTTCGGTAGAGTATTCACAACAATCGGATTTTCGTCGAGACGTAATCAAAGGTTCTATGCGTGTTCAAAGGCGGAAAATAGTTATTTCGGAACTATATCAAGCAAATATACGTTCCCCACTTTTTTTAGACAAAATGGAAAAATCCGTTTTTTTTTGTATTGATCTTTACGAAGTAATTAAACGAATTTTTAGAAATCGTATGGAAAAAACCCCGAAATTAAAAATTTCGGATTCTAGAGAAAAAGAAATAAAAAGGGGGGATAAAAAAAAAGAGTACGAAATAAAAAAAGAACAAGACCAAGAAAAAACACGAAAAAAAATAAGGGAAACCTGGGAAACCAGTCTATATACTCAAATAGCAAGGAGTTTGCTGTTAGTAATTCAGTCAATTCTTAGAAAATATATTTTCTTGCCTTTATTGATAATAGCAAAAAATATCGGCCGTGTATTATTATTCCAAAATCCTGAATGGGACGAAGATTTCAAAGAGTGGAATAGAGAAATACATATTAAATGTACCTATAATGGTGTTCAATTATCAGAAAGAGCATTTCCTAAAAATTGGTTAATAGAAGGTATTCAGATAAAGATAATATTTCCTTTCTGTCTAAAACCTTGGCGAAGGTCTAGGATACAACTTTCTCCTCGAATGAAACAGAAAGAACAAAAAAAAAAAAATGATTTTTGTTTTTTAACAGTTTGGGGAATGGAAACGGAACTTCCTTTTGGTTCTCCTAGAAAACGACCTTCCTTTTTTAAACCTATTTTTAAAAAACTCAAAAAAAAAATAAAAATAATTATAAATAAGTGTTTACGAGTTCTAAAAATTTTTAATGAAAAACTCAAATTGTTTATAAGAGTACCAAATGAAATAGAAATAAATAAATGTATTATTCAAAGTCTTCTATTAAAAAAAAAAAAAAAAATTTCAATCGTAAATCCAACGGAAGAATCGAATGAAATAAAAAAAGAAAAAAATTCAATAATAAATAATCAGATTCAGATAACTCATAAATCACCCATTCAAAGCCAATTCAAGAATTCAACAAATTATTCCGTGACAGAAATAACAATGAAAAATCTGGGGAATAGGACAAGAATAATAAGAAATCAAATAAAAAAAATTACAAAAGATAAGAAAAAGAGAATAGAAATAAAAATTAGTCCTAACAAAACGCGTTATGGTGTTAAACGATTCGAATCACACAAAAATATTAGTCAGATATTTAAAAGAGGAAATGCTCGATTAAGCCGTAAATCAAGTTATTTTATAAAATTTTTTATAGAAAAAATCTACATAGATATATTTCTATATATTTTTAATGTTTCCATAATTAATACAGAACGTTTTCATGAATCAACAAAAAAATTAATTGAAAAATCCATTTGCAATAATAAAACAAGTCAAGAAAGAATTGATACAACAAATAAAAATACAATTAAGTTTCTTTCGACTATAAAAAAATCACTTTTCCGATTTAGTAGTAATATTAATAGGAATTCGAAGATTCCGTATGATTTATCTTTTTTGTCGCAAGCCTATGTATTTTACAAATTATCACAAGCAAAAATAATTAACTTATATAAGGTAAAATATAAGTTAAGATCTGTCTTTCAATATCATGGAACGTCTTTATTTCTTAAAAAAGAAATAAAAGATTATTTTGAAACACAAGGAATAACTCCTTACGAACTAAGTACCAAGAAACTTCCGAATTTTTTAATGAATCAATGGAAAAAATGGTTAAAAAGTAATTATCAATATGATTTATCTCGGATAAAATGGTCTCGATTAGTACCACAAAAATGGCGAAATACAGTCAATGAACATTGTAAGCTTGAAAAAAAAAAAAAATGGAATTCATATGAATATGAAAAAGAACAATTAATTAATTACAATTACAAAAATGCCAATAATTCTGAAGTCCATTTATTGTTATTATCAGATCAAAAAGATAATTTAAAAAAAAACTATAGATATGATGTTTTATCATCTAAATTTCTTTATTATGAAGATAAGAAGGATTCATATCGTTATGGGTTACCATTCCAAATAAAAAAAAACCAAGAATTTTCTTATCCTTATAATTACAACATACATAAAGACAAATTAGTTGATATGTGGTGGAGTATCCCTATCACTAATTATTTAGGAGTAACTAATATTATGGATATAGAGAAAAATACAGATAGAAAATATTTGGATTGGAAAATTCTCCATTTTTCTCTTAGAAAGAAAATTGACATTGGAGCCTGGGTCGATCTCAGTACGATCAATAATAAAAATACTAAGACTGAACCAAACAATTATAAAATTTTTGATAAAATGGCTAATAATAATAAAGGTATTTTTTATTGCACAATTTATCAAAAAATCAACCCATCCCATCAAAAAAAAAACCTTTTTGATTGGATGGGAATGAACGAAGAAATACTAAGTTATCCCATATCGAATCTAGAATCTTGGTTCTTCCCAGAATTTTTCTTACTTTATAATGCATATAAAATGAAACCCTGGATTATACCAATTAATTTCCTTTTTTCAAATTTTATTGAAAATAAAAACATTAATAGAAAGAAAAAAAAAAATCCTTTTGTATCATCAAATGAAAAAAAATTTCTTGAATTAGAGAATCAAAATCACGACGAAAATCAATTCGTAGGACAAGGAGATCTTGAATTAAATGTCCAAGAGAACTTTGAATCTGGTTTCTCAAACCAACAAAAAAATATTGAAGAAGGTTATACGGAATCAGATATAAAAAAACGTAAAAAAAAAAAACAAGACAAAAGTAGTACAGAAGCAGAATTAAATTCCTTCCTGAAAAGGTATTTTCTTTTTCAATTGAAATGGAATAATTCTTTCAAGCAAAAACTGATGAAAAATATCAAAGTCTATTCTTTCCTACTTAAATTGAAAAATCCAAGAGAAATTACCATATACTCTATTGAAAAGAGAGAAATTAATCTGAATATAATGGGAATTCCTAAAGATTTAGATATTAAAGAATTGATGAAAAAGGGGATATTTATTATTGAACCGATTCGTCTGTCTATAAAAAATGATGGACAATTTATTCTGTATCAAACCATAAATATTTCATTGGTTCATAAGAGTAAACGTAAACGCCAAAATAATCAAAAAAGATACAACGAAAATGTTGCTAAGAAGAATTTGGATGAATTGGTTCCAAGATATCAAGGGATGATGAAAAGTAGAGATAAAAACTATTATGATTTGCTTGCTCCTGAAAATATTTTATCTCCTAGGTGTCGTAGAGAATTAAGAATTCTAATTTGTTTTAATTCAAGTAATAATAATGGTGTGGATAAAAAAACAGTATTTTGCAATAGGAATGGGGTAAAAAACTGTAGTCAATTTTTTGATGAAAGCAAAGGCTTTGATCGAGATAAAAATCAACTTCTAAAATTAAACTTCTTTCTTTGGCCTAATTATCGATTAGAAGATTTAGCTTGTATGAATCGTTATTGGTTTGATACTAATAACGGAAGTCGTTTTAGTATATTAAGAATACATATGTATCCACGATTAAAAATGAATTTATTCAATTTTATCTTATATATTCCTTATTATCTGGTAGAAAAATAGATGCACACACGCCTTATCTTACATTCAATTCCAATACATGATCCTAATTCGATGACGTATCCATTATATCCATAAATGAATCAACAGAATTTTCTTTATTTATTTTCTTTGATAAAATGAATGAAGAAAATAAGGAAATTCACATTTAGGATTATTGTGTAGACCACATTAAAATTGTTAGCATTATTATTACTGATTGAGAAAATTCCATATTTGGTAAACATTAAAAAGGAAGGTTAAGAATTTATGACAAAAAATTCATTCATATCCGTTATTTCGCATGAAGAAAAGGAAGAAAACAGGGGGTCTGTTGAATTTCAAGTATTCCGTTTTACCAATAAGATACGGAGACTTACTTCACATTTGGAATTGCACAAAAAAGACTATTCATCTCAAAGAGGTCTACGAAAAATTCTTGGAAAACGTCAACGACTACTGTCTTATTTGTCAAAAAAAAATCGAGTACATTATAAAGAATTAATCAGTCAATTGAACATTCGAGAGCTAAAAACACGCTAATTTGAAGAGTCGTTTTGAATTATTTGACTTGAATTTTGATGAACTTCTTTTTGTTTTCAGCAATTCATGGAAAAATGAATTCATGAAAGAATGAATCGGGGAAAAACCTATGACTGTACCAATTACAAGAAAAGACCTCATGATAGTCAATATGGGCCCTCACCACCCATCAATGCATGGTGTTCTCCGACTCATCGTTACTTTAGATGGTGAAGATGTTATTGACTGTGAACCAATATTGGGTTATTTACACAGAGGAATGGAAAAAATTGCGGAAAACCGAACAATTATACAATATCTTCCTTATGTAACGCGTTGGGATTATTTAGCTACTATGTTCACAGAGGCAATAACAGTAAATGGGCCAGAACAATTGGGAAATATTCAAGTACCTAAGAGAGCTAGTTATATCAGAGTAATTATGTTGGAGTTAAGTCGTATAGCTTCTCATTTGTTATGGCTTGGCCCTTTTATGGCAGATATTGGCGCACAGACCCCTTTCTTCTATATTTTCCGAGAAAGAGAGTTAATATATGATTTATTCGAAGCTGCCACTGGTATGAGAATGATGCATAATTATTTTCGTATCGGAGGAGTAGCTGCCGATCTACCTTATGGATGGATAGATAAATGTTTAGATTTTTGTGATTATTTTTTAAAAGGGATTGATGAATACCAAAAACTTATTACACGAAATCCTATTTTTTTAGAACGAGTTGAAGGGGTGGGCATTATTGGTGGAGAAGAAGCAATAAATTGGGGTTTATCAGGACCAATGCTACGAGCTTCCGGAATACAATGGGATCTTCGTAAAATTGATCATTATGAGTCTTACGACGAATTTGATTGGGAAGTCCAATGGCAAAAAGAAGGAGATTCATTAGCTCGTTATTTAATACGAATTAGCGAAATGGCGGAATCCATCAAAATTATTCAACAAGCTTTAGAAGGAATCCCAGGGGGTCCTTATGAAAATTTAGAAATACGACGCTTTAATAGGATAAAATATCCTGAATGGAATGATTTTGAATATCGATTCATTAGTAAAAAACCGTCTCCTGCTTTTGAATTGTCGAAACAAGAACTTTATGTGAGAGTCGAAGCCCCAAAGGGAGAATTGGGAATATTTTTGATAGGAGATCAAAGTGTTTTTCCTTGGAGATGGAAAATTCGCCCACCGGGTTTTATCAATTTGCAAATTCTTCCTCAGTTAGTTAAAAAAATGAAATTGGCTGATATTATGACGATATTAGGTAGCATAGATATCATTATGGGGGAAGTTGATCGTTGAAATGATAATTGATACAACCGAAATACAAACTATCAATTCCTTTTCTAGGTTGGAATCCTTAAAGGAGATTTATGGCACTATATGGATGCTTGTACCTATTGTGATTCTCGTATTGGGAATCACAATAGGTGTACTGGTCATTGTGTGGTTAGAAAGAGAAATATCCGCAAGTATACAACAACGTATTGGACCTGAATACGCCGGTCCGTTGGGAATTCTTCAAGCTCTGGCAGATGGGACAAAACTACTTTTTAAAGAGAACCTTCTTCCATCTAGAGGGGATATGCGTTTATTTAGTATCGGGCCCTCTCTAGCAGTCATATCAATTTTACTAAGTTATTCAGTAATTCCTTTTGGCTATCACCTTGTTCTAGCCGATCTCAGTATTGGTGTTTTTTTATGGATCGCCATTTCAAGTATTGCTCCAATTGGACTTCTTATGTCAGGATATGGATCAAATAATAAATATTCTTTTTTAGGTGGTCTACGGGCTGCTGCCCAATCAATTAGTTATGAAATACCATTAACTCTATGCGTTTTATCAATATCTCTACGTGTGATTCGTTCAGACATAAGTCTTCTTCCATTTTAAGTTTTTACGAAGAATGAAATTGAATAGATATCTTTATTTTTTTATTCACTTCTCGAGTTAATAAACTAAATCAGATAGTTAAATGAGTGAAAGAAAACAGCTTAGAAATTCGCCGTAAAAAATTAGAATCTCATTTCCCAAGTACAAGGGTTAAACAAAAATAAACATAAGCAGTCAAGACTGTTTACCCCAAGATTGATTTATTAGTCATCAGGGCTTGAAGCGGGTTGAAAAGATCAACTTTATGGAGTTTTTACTATCTTTTCTATGAATTACCATAAAGATTGAGCAAAAATGAGTGGATGATTAGGAACACAAAAGTACACAAAGGATTCGTAATAGAAATTATGTAAGTTATCCGAAGAAACACTTATACATATAAAGAAATACTAAATTGGTGCTTTAAATTGGTAGAAATGATCAAGTAGTACTCCAAAAAATTCCGATCCAGAGTATGCTCCTATCCACCGATTAAATGAATGACTATCAGGAACGAAGTAATCCTTTACTTTGTTGTATTTTAAGCCTAAATAAAAGAAATAAGAGGACCAAAAAAAATGAAATACGTAATTGCAAAAAAATATTCATGGAAATGAAATTTTTGTCACGTCATAAATCATGAATGAATTTTGAATTCTTTTTCGGAATCGAAAATAATATAATTCTAATAAGGTAAAATATTTATTATTGGTAAAAAGAGTATTTTATTAATGAATAAAATTATTACTCAATAAAAAAAATCAAAAAAAAAACTTGAAATTCTTAAAATTAAAGTAAAGAACGAGATCAATTCCGAAGCACTTTTTTATAGTCTAGCAGACAGAATTCCATTGGTCTAATTCAGGAACTTTTGATTAATTTTGACTTTATCTATTTTCCAAACATATCAAGATTAAAGAATATCGAATAGGTCCTTAGATTTATTTATGGCTCTCGAGGAGCCGTATGAGGTGAAAATCTCACGTACGGTTCTGTAATAGCGATAATAAGAGTGATCTTATCATCGACTATGATTATCTAACAGTTCAAGTACAGTTGATATAGTTGAGGCGCAGTCAAAATATGGTTTTTGGGGATGGAATTTGTGGCGGCAACCTATAGGGTTTATTGTTTTTCTAATTTCTTCTCTAGCGGAATGTGAGAGATTGCCTTTTGATTTACCAGAAGCCGAAGAAGAATTAGTAGCAGGTTATCAAACGGAATATTCGGGTATAAAATTTGGTTTATTTTATGTTGCTTCCTATTTAAATCTGCTAGTCTCTTCGTTATTTGTAACAGTTCTTTACTTGGGTGGTTGGAATCTCTCTATTCCATACATATTAATTCCTGAATTGTTTGAAATAAACAAGGCGTATGGAGTCTTTGGAACGACAATTGGTATTTTCATTACATTAGCAAAAACTTTTTTGTTCTTGTTCATTTCTATCGCAACAAGATGGACTTTACCTAGACTAAGAATGGACCAATTATTAAATCTTGGATGGAAATTTCTTTTACCTATTTCTTTAGGTAATCTATTATTAACAACTTCTTCCCAACTCCTTTCATTATAAATTCTATAAAATATAAAAATTATTCAAATTTAATTTGTTAGCTTGTATCAAACAAGAGAAAGAAACAAAATCCAATTTTTTTATTTATTTTGACTATATGTTGCCTATGGTAACCGGATTTATCAATTATGGTCAACAAACAGTACGGGCGGCAAGGTACATTGGTCAAGGTTTTATGATTACCTTATCCCACGCCAACCGTTTACCTGTAACTATTCAATACCCTTATGAAAAATTGATCACATCGGAGCGTTTTCGTGGTCGAATCCACTTTGAATTTGATAAATGCATTGCTTGTGAAGTATGTGTTCGTGTATGTCCTATCGATCTACCTGTTGTAGATTGGAAAGTGGAAACGGATATTCGAAAGAAACGATTGCTTAATTACAGTATTGATTTCGGAATCTGTATATTTTGTGGTAATTGTGTTGAGTATTGTCCAACAAATTGTTTATCAATGACTGAAGAATATGAGCTTTCTACTTATGATCGTCACGAATTAAATTATAATCAAATTGCTCTGGGTCGTTTACCAATATCAATAACGGATGATTACACAATTCGAACAATTTTGAATTCGCCTCAAACAAAAGAGAAATCTCATGATTGAAGAACAATTCCCAATTACTAAGGTTCTTTTATTTAATTGAAATTTTTTCATTTTCTTCTTGGTTACTAACTAAAAATCTCGACCATTCACTATAATCTATTGGTTGATGAAAATTTCAACTTAATTTGTTTTGTATTGAAAATCTGTTTACTGTAATTGGAATAATTGCAAATAGTTTCGAACTATACTTCCGATAAAATAAAAAGGAATGCGATGGTTCTAATATAATAACTTTACCTACATCAAGTCGTACATATTAGGATTTAGCAATTAAGAACACATGAACCTCCTTTTTCCTGTTCAAGTCAATAAGATCATGAAAAATTAGGATTTTTTTATCTCTTATTTTACATAGAATGGATTTACCTGGACCAATACATGATTTTCTTTTAGTCTTTCTGGGATCAGGTCTTATATTAGGGGGTCTAGGAGTAGTATTACTTACCAATACCATTTTTTCTGCCTTTTCGCTGGGATTGGTTCTTGTTTGTATATCTTTATTATATATTCTAGCAAACTCTCATTTTGTAGCTTCTGCACAACTCCTTATTTACGTGGGAGCTATAAATGTTTTAATACTATTTGCTGTAATGTTCATGAATGAGCCAGAATATGACAAAGATTTTCATCTTTTTACTGTTGGGGACAGAGCTACTTCATTGGTTTGTACAAGTCTTTTTATTTCATTAATTAATACTATTCTAAATACGTCATGGTATGGGATTATTTGGACTACAAGATCAAACCAAATTCTAGAACAAGATTTGATAAATAATAGTCAACAAATAGGAATTCATTTATCAACAGATTTTTTTCTTCCATTTGAACTCATTTCAATAATTCTTTTAGTTTCTTTAATAGGTGCAATTGCTGTGGCTCGTCAATAATTTTTTTTTATTATCAATCAAACTATTTTATCGTATTAATTTCCATTCAATTCTATTCAAATTTATGTATAAAATGAAAATACTTTTAGTTCGATTTAGATTTCTTACTTACATATTTTTTTGCTCTTAATTTATTCTATTCTAACTTGTTATATTCTAGTCAATCAAATCGGTTTAATTGTTTTTCATATTGAAATGAATCGAGATTGATAAGGAGTTGGTCAATGATGCTTGAACATGTACTTGTTTTGAGTGCCTATTTATTTTCTATGGGGATCTATGGATTAATCACGAGTCGAAATTTAGTTCGGGCTCTTATGTGTCTTGAACTTATATTGAATGCAGTTAATCTCAATTTTGTAACATTTTCAGATTTTTTTGATAGTCGTCAATTAAAAGGAAATATTTTCTCAATTTTTGTTATAGCTATTGCAGCCGCTGAAGCAGCTATTGGACTGGCTATTGTTTCTTCAATTTATCGTAACAGAAAATCAACTCGTATCAATCAATCGAATTTATTGAATAAGTAGTATTTTTTTTTATTATTATTATTCTATTTTATATTAACTATGTTATTATATTAGAATTAGTTATTATATAACAATTATAGAAATTGATAATAGTCATCAATTCCAATTAAATTACTAGGTACAGAACCTTAAGGTATAATCATACTGTAAAAAATAGAATAAATCAAAGTATTTTGGAACTCTTTTTTATTTTCTAATAATTCTAATAAGCCGATCCAATCCAGAAGTAGGTTGGTTCGAATAATTCTGGTAAATCATTGATTCGTCTGGTATTTGAATATGTGGTTCATTTACTTTACTAGAACTAGATACTAGAACTAGATCGAAAATTAATCAAGTTAAAAAACAATTTTAGACACAATGTCACATTCAGTAAAGATTTATGATACATGTATAGGGTGTACTCAATGTGTCCGAGCTTGTCCCACAGATGTATTAGAAATGATACCTTGGGATGGATGTAAGGCTAAACAAATAGCTTCGGCTCCAAGAACAGAGGATTGTGTCGGTTGTAAAAGATGTGAATCTGCTTGTCCAACAGATTTTTTAAGTGTTCGGGTTTATTTATGGCATGAAACAACTCGCAGTATGGGTCTAGCTTATTGATAGATACGTTCCAGAAAACTCCACTTGAATCCATTTATTTATTCTATTTGGATTTTTTTTTACCGACAAAACCCCGTACCCGAAAAGAAATATATTTCTTTTCGGGTACGGGGTTTTTTGGCTCAAGTGTATCTTGTCTTTACTATGAATTTTTTTCCTTGGTTAACAACCATTGTAATTTTGCCCATATTTTCGGGTTGTTTAATTTTCTTTCTTCCTCATAGAGGAAATAAGGTCATTAGGTGGTATACTATATTTATTTCCATTTTAGAACTCCTTCTAATAACCTATGCATTCTGTTATCATTTCCAACCGGACGATCCATTAATGCAACTGACAGAAGATTATAAATGGATCAACTTTTTTGATTTCCACTGGAGATTAGGAATAGATGGGCTTTCAATAGGGCCCATTTTACTGACTGGATTCATCACCACTTTAGCTACGTTAGCGGCTTGGCCGGTTACTCGAGATTCACGATTATTCCATTTCCTGATGTTAGCAATGTACAGCGGTCAAATAGGATCATTTTCGTCTCGAGACCTTTTACTTTTTTTCATAATGTGGGAATTAGAATTAATTCCTGTTTATCTACTTTTATCCATGTGGGGGGGAAAGAAACGTCTCTACTCAGCTACTAAGTTTATTTTGTATACTGCAGGGGGTTCCATTTTTCTATTAATGGGAGTTTTGGGTGTTGGTTTATATGGTTCCAATGAACCAACATTAAATTTTGAAACATTAGTTAATCAATCATATCCCGTGGGATTAGAAATAATATTCTATATTGGATTTTTTATTGCTTTTGCTGTCAAGTTACCGATTATACCTTTACATACATGGTTACCGGATACCCACGGAGAAGCACATTACAGTACTTGTATGCTTTTAGCTGGAATCTTATTAAAAATGGGAGCATATGGATTGGTTCGGATTAATATGGAATTATTACCCCATGCTCACTCTATATTTTCTCCTTGGTTGATAATAATAGGGACAATGCAAATAATCTATGCAGCTTCAACATCTTCCGGGCAACGTAATTTAAAAAAAAGAATAGCCTATTCCTCCGTATCTCACATGGGTTTCATAATTATAGGAATTAGTTCTATAACTGATACAGGACTAAATGGAGCCATTTTACAAATAATATCTCATGGATTTATTGGTGCTGCACTTTTTTTCTTAGCGGGAACTAGTTACGATCGAATACGTCTTGTTTATCTCGACGAAATGGGCGGAATAGCTATTCCAATGCCAAAAATATTCACACTCTTCAGTAGTTTTTCAATGGCATCCCTTGCGTTACCAGGCATGAGTGGTTTCATTGCGGAATTAATAGTATTTTTTGGAATAATTACCAGCCAAACATATCTTTTAATGCCAAAAATACTAATAACTTTTGGAATGGCAATTGGAATTATATTAACTCCTATTTATTCATTATCTATGTTACGTCAAATGTTCTATGGATATAAGCTATTTAATACTCCAAACTCTTATTTTTTTGATTTTGGGCCGCGAGAGTTGTTTGTTTCTACTTCTATCTTTTTACCAGTAATAGGTATTGGCATTTACCCAGATTTCGTTCTCTCACTATCAGTTGAGAAAGTGGAAACTATTCTATCCAATTTTTTTTATAGATAGGTTTCCTTAAATGAATAAAGAAGTCTTCTTTACGTAAGAAGAAGAAAGATTGAATTGGAATTCTAATGAGACATGTTTGGCGTTTGTGAGAACCATTTAAATCAAATGCAAGTAGTATAGTGATTTAAATGGTTCTCGCCTGTTTATAAGAAACTTACTTATGTCTTTATGCTGTGCCCGATGTTTGTACTCGTAAGGACCTTTATTCAATTTAATTAAGCGTTAATGTAAATGAACCATAACTATGTAGTCCTATTCCTAATAGATTGACCCCAAAATAACATATCCAAATTATAAGAAAACCTATAAAAGCCACAATTGCAGAATTTGCACCTTGCAAATTCTTATTTGTTCGAATATGTAAATAAATTGCAAATATGGTCCAAGTAATAAAAGCCCAAGTTTCCTTTGGGTCCCAATTCCAATATGATCCCCACGCCTCATTGGCCCATACTGCTCCCGAAAGAATACCTATGGTTAAAAAGATAAATCCTAGACTAATAACACGATAACTCCAACGATCCAGCTGTTCAATCAACTGAGACCTGTAATAATTTCTAACATAAAAGGGGAAAGCACTTTGGAAAATATTGCCTTTTTCATTTATGTATTGAATTTCATCGAAGAAAAATGACTTAGTTAATAAATGTTTTCTTTTATCAAAAATCCTTATTATACCTTTTTGAAATGTAATGATTATAAGTGCTACTGATAATAATGATCCGCATAAAAGAGCTGCATAACTCAATACCATCATACTTACATGCATCATTAACCACTGGGATTGGAGAGCAGGTACTAATATTGCGGATTGATGCATTTCAGTTAAAAGGCCCGAAGTAACAAACCCTTGGGTAAAAATAGCACTTGGCGCGGTTATTGCACTTAAAGTATTTTTCTGTTTTTTAAAATATGGAATCATATGAATAATGTAGAAACTCCAGGAGAGGAAGATTAATGATTCATATAGATTACTTAATGGGAAATGCTTCCAATAAAGCCAACGAGTAACTAATAATCCTGTTATACACGAAAAAGTAACTATCATTCCTTTTTCGAATGAATTATATAGTCCTACTATTTCATTGACTAATAAAGTTATCAAATGGAGTGTAATTACGACAGAAACTGTTGAAAAAGAAATATGAATTAAAATATGCTCCAAAGTCGAAAAGATCATAAAAAATTTATATTTAAAAAAAATCCCTCAATTAAAATTTTTGAAATGGAAATCCGAAATTTAATTCATTTTATTATAGGACTATTGAATTCTTTTGAGAATTTGTAAGATGCCATGCCGCCACTCGGACTCGAACCGAGATGCTCTTGCACTGCTTCCTAAGAGCAGCGTGTCTACCAATTTCACCATAGCGGCTTGTTTGAAATCATAATAGCCTGTTTTTATTCAATCGTCGAGATTGAAGGGGTTAATTCAATGTAATATTTTGTTTAGAAAACAGTAAAATTGATGAATAAAAAATCATTCACAAAAAAATGTTTCAATTTTTTTTCATAATGTTATTTTATTATATACTACTTATTTCAAGTTTCAAGTTCATTTTATGATACCACTTTAATTTGTCAATGGACTTTTGTGTAGTTTCTGTTTTCTTGAAATGTAACGCTTGTAACTAGAACATTCTCTATTTTATCTCGGGATAGACCTCAATAAAGTTCTTTCTCATTTTTGGTTTAAAAATTATAAATCAATTATTTAAAATTTATTTCAAAAAAAAAAATACATTGACAGAAAAAAAAGATTTTTTGAATCACAATTTTAGCACGGCATCGAAGGGCTTTTTTATGTAAATGGATAGTTTTATATTCAAACAAAATAAATTAATTGGTAGGATTTTTATTGTCTCTATAGGTTATCTTAAGTTTCAACAAACCAATTAATTAGTAAACTGCATATTTCATATAAAATAAAAAAAAAATTAATATTTGGTTGTGACAAAACAAATAGGTTGATGGGGAAAAAATCCCCATCCTAGAAATGAGAAAATACACTAAAAAAGAAAGGTGATGAAATCCTATATATATTTTCAAATTCAAACAAAAAAAGTACTATTTTTGTTATTTAATTTTATGGTCGACATAATAGTTCTTATTCTACATAATAAAAAAAAATATATATAAAGTTTCAATCAAAAAATTTGTCAATTGAAATTGTTTATTTTCTATATTTTAGATTGAAAATAAATTCATTTGAAATTTCTTATCCCATTTTTGTGAGTTAGGACGATTTCGATTATTCCAAGGTTTTATTACTTATTTTTCGTACAAAAAAAAGAAACTTTTTGAATTTCCAGTGGAAAGAGATTTTCCTAACGAAAAAGCTTTTTTCGCTACCAACCGTCCTTTTCTTATCCAATGCTTTTTACGAATACGTTTTTTAGAAAGAGAGGTACGTTTTTTTGGAACTGCCATTGAAAATAAAATTCATTACTCATTGTTATAGTTGGATGTGAAAGACATCTGTTGGTCAAACGAATCTTTGTTTCTTATTCATTATCTATGTATTTAGATTCTATGCAATATCTTCTTTATTAAACTTATATTTTAATAAAATATAAAAAAATCTAATTACTAATTAAAAATAGATTTTTCTAGTAAATATAAAATATTAGATTAGGAGAAACAAAATCTTCTATGGAATAGATGAAATAAGTAAAAAAATTCGTACAAAATTCATTAAGATTAATAAAAGAAATAATGAATCAAATTTTTGACTTATACGTATATGTTATGTCTATTTTTGTTGTGTTGCATTTAATTTACGTGTACGTAATAAGTCACATCGAAAAGTTTAATAACTCAACTCTTATAAGATTAACTTTTTAGAAGATTCACTTTTTAGTTAATCTTAATTGAAAATTCTATGTTATGTAAAATAAAAAGTAAAGTAATAGATATCCTTTTCTATAAAAAATCTAGAATTATAAAAAAAATCTTGAATCTTGTTATATTTTTTTTTGTTTGGAATGTAAGACAATCAAATAAAATAATTTTTCATAAAACTAGTTAATAATTTTGAATAAACTAACTAAAATAATTAGTAACTAGTTCCTATTTGTTTGTCTCATTATTGATTTTATTAGATCTTTAGATAGTATTTTTTTAGTTGAATTTTTTATCTTTTATTATTCTATATATGGATTCTAAGTAATTTAATAGAATAAGAAAAAGAAATTTTAAAATTATATTTTATATTTAAGTTAAAAAATTATATTTAAGTTATTAATTACATGTCTTGATTTTTTTATTGACTTCTTTCAAAAGAGGCAAGAACCGGTGAATTGTAAACCAAAAAATGAAATTAATTAAAAATTTTCTATTCTATTATGGAACATATATACCAATATGCATGGATTATACCCTTCATTCCACTTCCAGTTCCTTTGTTAATAGGAGCGGGACTTCTTTTTTTTCCGATAGCAACAAAAAATCTTCGGCGTATATGGGCTTTTTCTAGTATTTTGGTGTTAAGTATAGTTATGATTTTTTCTATGAAGCTGTCTATTCAGCAAATAAATAGTAATTTTATTTATCAATATGTATTGTCTTGGACCATTAATAATGATTTTTCTTTAGAATTCGGTTACTTGATCGATCCACTTACTTCTATTATGTCAATGTTAATCACTACTGTTGCAATTTTGGTTCTTATTTATAGTGATAATTATATGTCTCATGATCGGGGATATTTGCGATTTTTTGCTTATATGAGTTTTTTCAATACTTCCATGTTGGGATTAGTTATTAGTTCAAATTTGATACAAATTTATATTTTTTGGGAATTAGTTGGAATGTGTTCGTATCTATTAATAGGTTTTTGGTTCACACGACCTATTGCCGCAAATGCTTGTCAAAAAGCATTTGTGACTAATCGTATAGGGGATTTTGGCTTATTATTAGGAATTTTAGGCCTTTATTGGATAACGGGCAGTTTTGAGTTTGGGGATTTATTTGAAATATTCAATAACTTAATTAATAAGAATGAAATCAATTTTTTATTTTGTATTTTATGTACTTTGTTCTTATTTGCCGGTCCAGTTGCTAAATCCGCTCAATTTCCTCTTCATGTATGGTTACCTGATGCTATGGAGGGGCCTACTCCTATTTCAGCTCTCATACATGCCGCTACCATGGTAGCGGCGGGGATTTTTCTAGTTGCTCGACTTCTTCCTCTTTTCATAGTTATACCTTATACAATGAATGTAATATCTTTTATAGGTATAATAACAGTACTATTAGGAGCTACTTTAGCTCTTGCTCAAAAAGATATTAAGAGAAGTTTAGCTTATTCTACAATGTCTCAATTGGGTTATATGATGTTAGCTTTAGGTATGGGTTCTTACCGAACTGCTTTATTTCATTTGATTACTCATGCTTATTCAAAAGCATTATTGTTTTTGGGATCCGGATCTATTATTCATTCAATGGAAGCTATTGTTGGATATTCTCCAGATAAAAGTCAGAATATGGTTCTTATGGGGGGGTTAGCAAGACATGTGCCAATTACAAAAGCTTCTTTTTTAATAGGTACACTTTCTCTTTGTGGTATTCCGCCTCTTGCTTGTTTCTGGTCAA